TATTTTATATTAATATAAAAAATATTAAAGATGGTTTAGGTAATTTAATGATTGGCTAATTATTGGTTTATTAATAAAAATTTTCAGGTATATTAATATATATATATATATGTATATAAATTAAATATATAAATAAATAATAAATAAATATATATATATATAAATTTTAAATATATTAATTAATTTATAATAAATTATTTTTTTTTTAAATTAATATTAATTATTTTAATTTTAAATTTTCAATAATTAATATATAAAACTTAAGGTTTATATTGTTATTTAACTTGAATATTATGAAAAATAAATTAATATATTAGAAATAATTATTTTTTTATATATTAATAATATAAAATATTTTAATATAAAAAAAAAAAAAAAAAAAATTCTATATGAAAAATTGTTAATATAAATAAAAATTTTATGATTTTAAAAGTTTATTTATAATTTATTTTACATGTAAATTTTAGTATTAATTTTTAATTATTTTAATAATAATAGTATTATTTAACAGTAATTAAATTTAAATATTTAAGAAATTATGATTTAGAAATATTAAAATAAGTAACAAATTTTGTGCCAGCAGTTGCGGTTATACAAAAATTATAATAAATTTTTTTAGTTACAATGAATGTAATTTTAGGTTATATTAAATATTAAATTATTAAGTGAAATTTTAATTTAATTAAAATTATTTTTATAATATGATTTGATAAATTTATAAATAAACTAGGATTAGATACCCTATTATTAAAAATTTAAATTGAAATGCTAAAATAGTAAATAATTAATATTGAAACTTAAGTAATTTGGCGGTATTTTAGTTCATTTAGAGGAATCTGTTTATTAATTGATAGTCCACGAATAAATTTACTTAATTAAAAATTTTGTATATCGTTGTTAAAAAAATATTTTTTAATAAAAATAATATTTAAAAATTAATAAAAAAAATTAGTTCAGATCAAGATGCAGATTATAATTAAGAATATAATGGATTACAATAAATTTATTTAAATGAATATTATTTTGTAATAAATAATTGAAAGTGGATTTAAATGTAATTTTATTTATTTTATTAAAATGATTAAAAATTAAAATATGTACATATTGCCCGTCGCTTTCATCTAAAAATTGGAATAAGTCGTAACAAAGTAGAGGTACTGGAAAGTGTTTCTAGAAAGACAAATTAGAGCTTGTAAAAGTATTTCATTTACATTGAAAAGAAATTGTTAAATAATTAATTTGATGGGGGTAAATTAAATAATTAAATAAAATAAAAGAATTTTTGAGGTATTTTAATGGGGGTTAAAGTATTGGAAAGAAAAAATTTATAATTTTATAGTTTAATAGTATTGTGGGGGAATTTTGAAAAAAGTGAAAGATTAATTATTAAAAAAGTAATTTTAATTTGGTGTATCTTGGGTATCAGAGTTTATTAATAAAAATTTTTGTAAAAAAAAATCTCGAATTTAAAAGAGTTAATTAATTAAATTTGTTATTGTGGCATAAATATAAAAAATAATTAATTTGAAATGAAATGTTATTCGTTTTTAAATATATCTAGTTTTTTTAGAAATAAATTAAATTTAGAATTTTTTTTTGATATTTAATAATTTTTTTAGATATTTTTAGAAAGTTTAATATTTTAGGGGATAAGCTTTAAATTAAAATTTTATAATAAGTATGAAATGTGTTAAAATTTTTAAAATTTATATTGTTTATAATTTATATTTTTTTACAAAAATTTTTAATTAATATAAAATTTTTGATTATTAATTTAATTTTTTATAAAAAAATAATTTTTAATAAGTAAATAAATAGATAAAATGATAAAATTAGTATAATAATAAAGAAAAATAAAGTGAAAATTTATTTAAAAATGAAATAAAGGAATTCGGCAAAATAAAATATTCACCTGTTTAACAAAAACATGTCTTTTTGTTTATAATTTAAAGTTGAATCTGCCCACTGATATAATATTAAAGGGCTGCAGTATATTGACTGTACAAAGGTAGCATAATCATTAGTCTTTTAATTGGAGACTTGTATGAAGGATTTGATGAGATATTAGCTGTCTCTTTTTTATAATTAAAATTTAATTTTTTAGTAAAAAAGCTAAAATAAATTTAAAAGACGAGAAGACCCTATAGAGTTTTATATTCATTTTAGTTTTAAATTTTTGTAAAGTTTAAATTTAAAAATTAAATATAATATTTTATTGGGGTGATAGAAAAATTAATTAAACTTTTTTTAAAGATGAACATTGATTTATGAGTAATTGATCCATAATTTATGATAGTAAGAGAAAATTACCTTAGGGATAACAGCGTAATTTTTTTTTTTAGTACAAATAAAAATAAAAGTTTGCGACCTCGATGTTGGATTAAGATAAAATTTAAATGTAGAAGTTTAAAATTTTTGATCTGTTCGATCATTAAAATCTTACATGATCTGAGTTCAAACCGGTGTGAGCCAGGTTGGTTTCTATCTTTAGATAAGGATATAATGTTTTAGTACGAAAGGATCAGATATTAGAAATAATTTTATTGATTAGGAATATTATTAATTTATTATATATATATATATATATATATGTATATATATATATGAGGGGATATTACTCATATAATTACTATTTTGGCAGAAAAAATGTGTTGATTTTAGAAGTCATAAATATATAATAAAATTATATAAGTAGTAATGATAATGATAGTTGATTATATAAATATTATAATTGGAGTTTTAATTTTAATTATTGGGGTAATAATTGGGGTTGCTTTTTTGACGTTATTAGAGCGAAAAATTTTAGGTTATATTCAAATTCGTAAAGGTCCTAATAAGATAGGATTTATGGGGTTATTACAGCCTTTTTGTGATGCTATTAAATTATTTAGAAAAGAGTTTATATATTTAATAAATTCAAATTATTTAGTTTATTATTTTTCTCCTATTATGAGCTTTATTTTATCTTTGATAATTTGATTATTAATTCCTTATTATTTTAATATAATTAGCTTTAGATTAGGGGTTTTATTTTTTTTTTGTTGTACTAGATTAGGGGTTTATACTATTATAATTGCTGGGTGGTCTTCAAATTCCAATTATTCTTTATTAGGGGGGTTACGATCAGTGGCTCAAACTATTTCTTATGAGGTTAGATTAAGTTTAATTTTAATATCAAGAATTATTATAGTGATAGATTTTAATTTAATTATTTTCTCATTTTATCAGTCATTGGTTTGATTTATTTTTTTAATATTTCCTTTAAGATTATGTTGGATGTCTTCAAGATTAGCTGAAACTAATCGAACTCCATTTGATTTTGCTGAAGGAGAAAGAGAGTTAGTTTCGGGATTTAATATTGAATATAGAAGAGGGGGGTTTGCTTTAATTTTTTTAGCTGAATATTCAAGAATTTTATTTATAAGTTTAATATTTAGATTAATTTATTTAGGGGGTTATGATTTAAGTTTGTTATTTTATATAAAGTTGGTGTTTATTTCTTTTGTTTTTATTTGAGTACGGGGGACATTGCCACGATATCGGTATGATAAATTAATATATTTATCTTGAAAAATTTATTTACCAATTTCTTTGAATTTTTTATTATTGTTTATTGGGTTAAAAATTTTTTTAATTTAAAAATAATATATTTTTAGTATAAATTAATAGAATAATTTTCTTTCTTAAGTTTTCAAAACAAATGCTTAATAGTTACAAGCTCATTAATTATAAATTGTGTATTTATAAATATATATATATATATATATATATATATATATATATATATATTAGAAATTATTAGTTATTTTTAAAAATTAAATTATCTCAAAATTTATTAATTAAAGGGTTAATAATAAAATATGAGAAGTAAATAATTGTATATAGTTGTCCAATTAAAATATATGGGATTTCTACAGGTCGGGCTCCAATTCAAGTTAAGAGTATTACTGTTGTTACTATAAATCAAAATATGATTTGATTTATAGGGTAAAATTGTATTCCTTGTATATTTTTGTTAAAAGTAAATGGGAGAATTGCTAAAATTAAAATTGATAAAATTAAAGCAATTACTCCTCCTAATTTATTAGGAATTGATCGAAGAATGGCATAAGCGAATAGAAAGTATCATTCTGGTTGAATGTGGATGGGGGTTACTAAGGGATTTGCTGGGATAAAATTATCAGGATCTCCCAGTAGATAGGGGTTTATTAAAGTTAGTATTAATAATGTAATAATTAGAATAATAACTCCAATTAAATCTTTAAAGGTAAAAAATGGGTGAAATGGGATTTTATCAATATTGCTATTAATACCTAGTGGATTATTAGATCCTGTTTGGTGGAGAAAAATTAAGTGGATTATGGTTAATGCTATGATAATAAAGGGGAATAGAAAATGAAATGAATAAAAACGAGTTAGGGTAGCATTGTCTACTGCAAACCCCCCTCAAATTCATTGAACTAAAATATTTCCTAAATAAGGGATAGCAGATAATAAATTAGTAATTACAGTAGCTCCTCAGAAAGATATCTGACCTCAAGGTAGGACGTATCCTATAAAAGCTGTTGCTATAAGAATAAATAAAATAATAATTCCTACTATTCATGTATAAATGAAATTATAGGATTCATAATAAATTCCTCGTCCAATGTGGAAATAAATACAAATAAAAAATAGAGAGGCACCATTTGCATGGAGGGTTCGAATTAATCAGCCGTAATTTACATTACGACAAATATAATTTACTCTATAAAATGCTAGTTCAATGTTAGCGGTATAGTATATAGAAAGGAATAATCCTGTTAAGATTTGAATAATTAGGCATAGGGCTAATAGGGATCCAAAATTTCATCATCTGGAAATATTAGATGGTGAGGGTAAATTAATTAGGGAGTTATTAATAATTTTAATAATAGGATGAGTTTTTCGTAAGGGTTTGTAAATATTTGTCATTAGTTAAAAGATCGTAAAGGTCCATAGAAAAGGTTAGTAATTTTTACAATTGCCACTAAGGTAATAAATAAATAAATAATTAATGTTAATATTAATATAAAGTTATGTTTATTGTATAATTTTAATAAATTAATATTATTTTCATTATTAAAGAAAATATAATAATTAAAAAAGTTACCTCTTTCTTGAGAGTTAATTATTGAGTTTAATCAATTAAGATTGTTTTTATTAAAAAATGATATTAAAATAAATAAATGTAAGATTATAATTAAAATTAGAGAATTTTTTAAAGAAAAATTAAATAATTCATTAGAGGCAACTCTAGATACATAAATAAATAATACTAATAGACCTCCTAAAAATGTTAAAAATAAAATATAAGAAAATCAATATGTATGAATAAATAATCCAGATATTAAGCAAATTAATAAGGTTTGGGTTAAAATTAGTAATCCTATGGAAAGTGGGTGTTTTCTATAAAATATAATAAAGGTAATTGTAATTATTAAATAAGAAATAAGTAATTTAATTATAACAAAGAATATTTTAAATAAAATAATAATTTTGGAGATTATTGATAAAGAAATTTCTTTTTCTTTGAAGTTTACAAAGAATATTCTTATATTTGATTTACAAGACCAATATTTTATTTAAATTATATAAACTAAATTATTAATGATAATTATAATTTTTTTTATATATTTAATTGGGAATTTAATATTTGTTTCTAAATGTAAACATTTATTGATTACTTTATTGAGATTAGAATTTATTGTTTTAAGAATTTATATAATAATAATAATGTATTTAAGATTTATTGAATTTGATATATATATATTGATAGTTTTTTTAGTTTTTTCAGTTTGTGAGGGGGCTTTAGGAATTTCTATTTTAGTATCTTTAATTCGAACACATGGAAATGATTATTTTCAAAGATTTAGTTTATTATAAATGATAAAAATTTTTTTTATAATACTTTTTATAATTTTGTTAATTTTTAAAAAGGGAATATTTTGATTGGTTCAAATAAGATTATTTTTAATTTTTTTTTTTTTTTCTAATATGTCTTTAAGTATTATAAGATATTGTAATTTAAGTTATATAATAGGGTATGATAGCTTATCATTTGGTTTGATTTTGTTAAGAATTTGAATTAGTTCTTTAATAATTATGGCTAGAGAAAAATTATTTAAAAATAATTTTTATGTTAATTTTTTTATGTTTAATATTATTTTTTTAATTGTTATATTATATTTAACCTTTTCTATAATAAATTTATTCATGTTTTATATATTTTTTGAAGGAAGATTAATTCCTACATTAATATTAATTGTGGGGTGAGGTTACCAGCCTGAACGAGTTCAGGCTGGTTTATACTTATTATTTTATACTTTATTTGTTTCATTACCTCTTTTATTGGGAATTTTTTATATTTTTGAGGGGGTAGGTAGAATAATATTTTATTTTTTTAAATTTTATGATTTTAATTTTTATTTATTGTACTTTTCTATAGTAATAGCTTTCTTAGTTAAAATACCTATATATTTTACTCACTTATGACTCCCCAAAGCTCATGTAGAGGCTTCAGTTTCTGGGTCAATAATTTTAGCTGGAATTATATTAAAATTAGGGGGTTATGGTTTAATACGTGTGATAATTTTAATACAAAAAGTTTCATTAAAATTAAATATCTTATGAATTGTTATTAGTTTATTAGGGGGGTTTTATATTAGTTTGAAGTGCTTAAGACAAGTTGATATTAAGTCTTTAATTGCTTATTCTTCTGTTGCTCATATAAGATTAGTAATTGGGGGTATCATAACAATAAATTATTGAGGGTTTATGGGGGCTTATGTTTTAATAATTGGGCATGGGTTATGTTCATCGGGAATATTTTGTTTAGCTAATATTAATTATGAGCGTTTAAATAGACGAAGAATAATAATAAATAAAGGAATAATAAATTTTATGCCTTCTATAAGTTTGTGATGATTTCTGCTTTTATCTTCTTCTATAGCCGCCCCCCCTTCAATAAATCTATTAGGGGAGATTAGATTAATCAATAGAATAATTAGATGATCTTGATTAACTATAATTATGTTAATAATAATTACGTTTTTTAGAGCTGCTTATAGATTATATTTATATTCATATACTCAACATGGTAGTTATATTGTAGGTTTATACAGATTTTATATGGGATTAAGACGAGAATTTTTATTATTAATATTACATTGAATTCCTTTAAATATAATAATTTTAAAAATTGATTATTTTATAATTTGATATTACTTATATAATTTAAATAAAATATTGATTTGTGGGGTCAAAAATATGAGTAAATCATTTTAAGTTATTGTTAATAAATGTTCATTAAATTGTTTTAATAGATTTTTTTTTTTGTTGATATTTAGATTTTTAAATTTTTTAGGTATGGTTTATTTTATTATGAATAATAAAGTTGTATTTATAGAATGAGAGTTAATTTCATTTAATTCAATAAATATTGTAATATCTATATTAATAGATTGAATATCTTTGATATTTATAATATTAGTGTCTTTTATTTCTTCTTCTGTTATTTATTATAGTAAAAGATATATGTGTTCGGAGTTAAATTTAAATCGATTTATTATTTTAGTTTTAATATTTATTATATCTATAATTTTATTGATTATTAGTCCTAATATTATTAGAATTTTATTAGGGTGGGATGGATTAGGGTTAGTTTCTTATTGTTTAGTAATTTATTATCAAAATTTTAAGTCTTTTAATGCTGGAATATTAACAGCTTTATCTAATCGAGTTGGGGATATTATAATTTTAATAGTGATTTCTTGAATAATTAATTATGGTAGATGAAATTATGTTTTTTATTTAAATTTTATAAGAAATGATTTAGAAATGATAGTAGTAAGATTAATAATTATTATTGCTGCTATAACTAAAAGAGCTCAAATTCCATTTAGATCATGATTACCTGCGGCTATAGCCGCTCCTACTCCAGTATCGGCATTAGTTCATTCGTCGACATTAGTGACAGCTGGGGTTTATTTATTAATTCGATTTAATAATTTATTAGTTGATATATTTTTTTTAAGGGTTTTATTATTATTATCAGGATTAACTATATTTATAGCTGGCATTTCAGCAAGATATGAGTTCGATTTAAAAAAAATTATTGCTTTATCAACTTTAAGACAATTAGGTTTAATAATAAGAATTTTAAGAATAGGGTTGCCAGATTTAGCTTTTTTTCATTTATTAACTCATGCAATATTTAAGGCTTTATTATTTATATGTGCGGGGGTAATTATTCATATAATGATAAATAGTCAGGACATTCGTTTAATGGGAGGCTTAAGAATTTACATTCCTTTAACTTCTTTATGTTTTAATATTTCTAATTTAGCTTTATGTGGTATTCCTTATTTATCAGGATTTTATTCGAAAGATTTAATTTTAGAAATAGTAATAATAAGAAATTTAAATATAGTTATTTTTTATTTATATTATTTTTCGACAGGCTTAACAATGTATTATACTATTCGGTTGATAATATATTTAATAATTAGTGATTATAATTTATTAAGAATTTATAATTTATATGATGAAGATTATATTATATTAAAAAGAATATTTATATTATTAATTATAAGAGTTATATTTGGAGGGGCGATAAGATGATTAATTTTTTATTATCCTTATATGATTTTTTTGCCTTTTAATTTAAAAATAATAGTATTTTATGTTAGAATTATGGGGATAACCATAGGATATCTTATTAGAGTAATAGGAATTTATTCTAAAAATAAGTTTAAATATTATTATAAATTAAGATTATTTTTATCTTTGATATGATTCATACCTAGTTTATCTACTTATAGTTTAAATTATTATTTTTTAAAATTAGGGCAAAATATAATTAAAAATATTGATATAGGGTGAAGAGAATTATATAGAGGTCAAGGTATATTTAATATTGTAAAAAATTATTCTATTTTTTATAATTATTTTCAAATAAACAATTTAAAAATTTATTTATTTAGATTTATTTTATGGGTAGTATTTATTATTATTTTTATTATGATTTATTTAAATAGCTTAAAATTAAGAGTATAATATTGAAGATATTAGGGTGATTAAGAATCTTTAGATATTTATAAAAATTGGTATTTTATTTTTACAATGAAAATGTAATGTTTTATTATAAACTATATAAATAGAAATATTAATGAAGATCACTAAGAATTAAGTTAGCAGCTTAATTATAAAATATTTCTTTAATTGGAATATTAAAATTCAATAATATCATTAACAGTGATATACCTCTATTTGGTTTCAATTAATAAATAAGGAGTAGTATACACTCTTCTTTTAGGTCGAAATTAAATGCAGTTAATTGCTTCTTATTTAAGATAAATTAATTTGATTTAATATTTTTTAATTGCAAACTAAATGTTTTAATTAAACTATAATCCTAAATTTAATTAGTTCAATTTAATATATTTTGATTTCATTCATGATAGAGTCCGAATAATAATATGATAATAAAGAAAAATCTAGTTTTTGTTCAAATAATTAAGTTGGTTATTTTAAATGTGGTAATTATGGGGAAAATTAGGGCAATTTCAACATCGAAAATTAAAAAAATTACTGTAATTAGAAAAAAATGTAATGAAAATGGGCTACGTGCTGAACACTTAGGGTCAAACCCACATTCAAATGGAGAACATTTTTCTCGATCTTTAAAAGATTTTTTTGATAAAATTATTGAAATTAATATAATAATATTGGATAATATAATGATAATAGTAGATGTAATAAATATTAAAATAATTATTTATATTAAATTATTTTAAACTTTTTGATTGGAAGTCAAATATACTAATTATATTATATAAATAATTAATTACCTCATCAATAAATAGAAATGTAAAGAAATAATCAAATTACATCTACAAAATGTCAATATCATGCTGCAGCCTCAAATCCAAAGTGGTGGTTATTAGAAAAATGATTAATTAAATGACGTAGGAGACAGGTAATTAAAAATATAGTTCCGATAATTACGTGAATTCCATGAAATCCTGTTGCTATAAAAAATGTGGAGCCATAAATTCTATCTGCAATAGAAAAAGATGCTCTAAAATATTCATATGCTTGTAGAATGGTAAAATAGATTCCTAAAATGATAGTGATTAGTAATGCTTGTTTAGTTTGGGAAAAGTTATTTTCTATTAGGGCATGATGTGCTCAAGTAACAGTTACTCCTGAAGTAATAAGAATAATAGTGTTTAAAAGGGGGATTTGGAAAGGATTAAATGGAATAATATTTAGTGGTGGTCAAGAAGTTCCAATTTCGATATTAGGGGATAATCTTCTGTGAAAAAATGCCCAAAAAAAAGAAATAAAAAAAAAGATTTCAGATACAATAAATAAGATTATTCCTCAGCGTAATCCTTTTAAAACTAAAATTGTATGTTTACCTTGAAATGTGCTTTCTCGACAAATATCTCGTCATCATTGAAATATTGTTAAGATGATAATAATATATCCTAAAATTAATAAATTTATGTTAAAATTATGGAATCATTTTACTATTCCTGTTACTAAAGTTAAAGTTCCAATTGCTCCTGTTAGAGGTCAAGGACTGAAGTCTACTAAATGATAGGGGTGATTATGGGTTGACATTAATTAACTTCTCTAGAATATAAAGTTCTTAAAATAGCAATAACATAGGATTGAATGATTGCTACTGCTAATTCAAGAGTTAATAGTAAAATTTGAATTAAAATTAATAAAATAATTAAATATTTAGGAATATTAATTCCTGTATTACTTAAAAGAGTTAAAAGCAGATGACCGGCAATTATATTAGCTGTTAAGCGAATTGCTAAAGTTCCTGGTCGAATAATATTTCTAATTGATTCAATTAAAACTATAAAAGGTATTAAGATAGGGGGGGTTCCTTGAGGGATTATATGAATAAATATGTGTTGAGAATTATTAATTCATCCATAAATTATAAAGCTTAATCATAAAGAAAAAGAAATTGATAAAGAGATTGTTAAGTGGCTAGTTCTTGTAAAAATATATGGGAAAAGTCCTAATAAGTTATTAAATAAAATAAAAGAGAATAAAGAAATAAAAATAAATGTTGTTCCGACAAATCTATTTGGGCCTAATAAAGTTTTAAATTCATTATGTAATTTGCTAATAATTATATTTCATAGTATAAAATGACGATTAGGAATTAATCAAAAAGAATAGGGAATAAATAATATTCCTAAAAAAGTTCTTAATCAATTAAAAGAAATTGAAAATAAATTAGTAGAAGGGTCAAAGATTGAAAATAAATTAGTTATCATTTTCACATAATGTGTTTTTTTTTAAAGGGGAAATTTTTAGAGGTGGGGTTTTTTAATTTAAAAATATAATAATTTATTATATTAAATAAAATAAATAATAAAATAAATAAAATAAATGAAATAATTCAATTAATTGGTATTATTTGAGGGATAAAAGAATATTAATATTTATATTAATAATTTAAATTTGACATATTTATGTTATATTTTAACTAATTCTTTATGAAAATAAAATTTCATTAGAAGTAATTGTTAATTTACTATAAAATGGTTTAAGAGACCAGTACTTACTTTCAGTCATCTAATGATGAGTAATTATTAATTCAGTTAATAAATTTATTAATGGAAATACTTTCAATTATAATAGGTATAAATCTATGATTTGCTCCACAAATTTCAGAGCATTGGCCAAAATAAATTCCTGGTCGATTAATGAAAAAATTAGTTTGATTGAGACGACCGGGATTAGCATCTACTTTAACCCCTAAAGATGGGATAGTTCATGAGTGGATTACGTCTGAAGATGTAATTAAAATTCGAATTTGGTTATTTATAGGGAGAATGATTCGATTATCTACTTCTAAAAGACGGAAATTATTTGGCTGTTCTGGGGTTTGAATTATATATGAATCAAATTCAATATTAAAAAAGTCTGAATACTCATAACTTCAATATCATTGATGTCCAATAGATTTTAAGGTAATTAAGGGATTGTTAAGTTCATCTAAAAGATATAAAAGACGTAAAGAAGGTAATGCAATAAAAATTAGTGTAATGGCGGGTAAAATTGTTCAAATTATTTCAATTATTTGTTGTTCTAATAAAAATCGATTAATAAATTTATTAAAAAATAATCTTATTATTATATATCTAACTAAAATAGTAATTATAATTAAAATAATTAATGTGTGATCGTGAAAAAAGATGATTTGTTCTATTAATGGTGAAGCTCTATTTTGAAGGTTAAGATTTGATCATGTTGCCATTTCTAAAAAAAGGATAAACCTTTATAAATGGGGTTTAAATCCATTACATATAGTCTGCCATATTAGAAGTTTCTTAAAATAGGTAATTCATTATATGAATGTTCTGCGGGGGGGAAATTTTGAAATCATTCAATAGAAGAAGGTATATTTAAGGAAAATAAAATAATTCGTTGGTTGATTATTGATTCTCAGATAATTATTATTATTATTATTATAGATAATAATGAAATATAAGATCCTAGAGATGAGATAATATTTCATGAAAGATAGCTATCAGGATAGTCTGAATATCGTCGAGGTATTCCCGCAAGGCCTAAAAAATGTTGGGGAAAAAAAGTTAAATTAACCCCGATAAATATAGTAATAAATTGAATTTTTAATGTAAAAGAATTTAATGATAGTCCGGTAAATAAAGGATATCAGTGAATAAATCCCCCAAAAATTGCAAAAACAGCCCCTATAGAAAGAACGTAATGAAAATGGGCTACTACATAATATGAATCATGTAATGTAATATCAATTGAAGAGTTGGCTAAAATTACTCCAGTTAAACCCCCAACAGTAAAAAGAAATACAAACCCTAAACTTCATAATATAGAGGGGCTATAATTAATTTGAGTTCCATGAAGAGTAGCTAATCATCTAAAAATTTTAATTCCAGTAGGAACGGCAATAATTATTGTTGCAGATGTAAAATAAGCTCGAGTATCAATGTCTATACCTACTGTAAATATGTGATGTGCTCAAACAATAAATCCTAATAAACCAATAGCTAATATAGCATAAATTATCCCTAAACACCCAAAGGTTTCTTTTTTACCTCTTTCTTGAGAAATAATATGAGAGATTATTCCAAATCCTGGTAAAATTAAAATGTAAACTTCAGGGTGTCCAAAAAATCAAAATAAATGTTGATATAAAATAGGATCTCCACCCCCTGCTGGGTCAAAAAATGAAGTATTTAGATTACGGTCAGTAAGAAGTATAGTAATAGCACCTGCTAATACAGGCAGTGAAAGTAAAAGAAGTAAAGCTGTAATACCAACTGATCACACAAATAGGGGTATTTGATCGAAAGATAGGTTATTAATTCGTATATTAATAATAGTTGTGATAAAATTGATAGCCCCTAAGATAGAAGAAATACCTGCTAAATGTAAAGAAAAAATAGTTAAATCTACTGATGATCCTTGATGTGCAATATTGGCTGATAGTGGGGGGTAAACTGTTCAACCGGTTCCAGCACCATTTTCTACAATTCTTCCAGAGATTAATAATATTAATGAAGGGGGCAGCATTCAAAATCTTATATTATTTATTCGTGGAAAGGCTATATCTGGGGCTCCTATTATTAATGGGACTAATCAGTTTCCAAATCCTCCAATTATAATAGGTATAACTATAAAAAAAATTATAATGAAAGCATGGGCTGTTACAATGGTATTATAAATTTGATCATCTCCAATTAAAGATCCTGGATTTCCTAATTCAGTTCGAATTAATAAGCTAAGAGAAGTACCTAATATTCCTGCTCAAATTCCAAAAATAAAGTATAAAGTTCCAATATCTTTATGATTGGTTGAGTAAAATCATTTTCGCTAATAAAATGGCTGAGTTTAAGCGATAAATTGTAAATTTATTAACAAGAGTATTTCTTTTTTATTAAAAAGTCTTATATTCTAATAATGATATAAAATTGCAAATTTTAAGGTGTAAAAACTTACTAAGGCTTAAAGGAATATTTCTCTTTATATATAATTTTGAAGACTATTAGTTTAAGTTAACTTAAAACCTTAAAAAAAAAATAAGGTTCTAATAATTATACCTAAAATAGAAATCAAATTAAATACTAAAATGAATGAGAAATAATTATTTTTTAAGTAAATTTTTATTCATTTTAATTTTAAATAATTAAATAAAATACAAGAATAAATAATTCGAATATAAAAAAATAAAGTGATTAATCTTATTATAATAAAAATAAATGAAATAATATAAAAATGATTTATTATTATAAAATTAATAATAATTCATTTAGGGAAAAATCCTAAGAAGGGGGGTAATCCTCCCATAGAGAGAAAGTTTATAAATAATATGAATTTTAAGAAAAAATTTATATTGAAAATAAATAATTGATTAATAAAATAAATATTTATAATATAAAATATAATACAAAAAATTAAAACAAAAAATGAATATATATAAAAATAAATTAATCATAAATTTTCACTAATTATTAAAGCTGATATTATTCACCCTAAGTTATTAATAGAGGAAAAAGCTATTAATTTACGAAGAGAAATTTGATTAATTCCTCCTATTGCTCCAATAATAGTATTAATTATTAAAATAATTATTAGGAAGTTTTTATTTAAATAATATGATAATAAAATTATGGGGGTAATTTTTTGTCAAGTTATTAAAATAAAACAATTTAATCAAGATAAACCTTCAATAATGTTAGGGAATCAAAAATGGAAGGGGGCAGAACCTATTTTTATTAATATTGAAGAATTAATTAAAATTATTAAGAAATAATTTATTTCAAAATTTTTTATTAAAGTTAATTTTAATAGGATTGAGAATAAGAAATTAATTGAGGCAATTGATTGAGTTAGAAAATATTTTAGAGCTGCTTCAGAGGTTAACAGATTATTAGAGGAGGAAATTAAGGGGATAAATCTTAATAAGTTAATTTCTAAGCCAATTCAACATCCTATTCATGAGTTAGATGAAATAGAAATTAAAGTGCTAAAAATCAATATAAAAAAAAAAAATATTTTATTAGGGTTAATGTTAAATAAAATTAAAAATATCTATTAAATATAAAAATTTTAAATTTAATTAATTTATAATAAATTATTTTTAAGTAATTATGATATACATACATATATATATATATATATATATATATATATTTAAGTGTAAGAAGCACAATAATTTTTGATATTATTAGGTATAGTTTAATTCTATAAAATATAATAAAGGTAAATTATTTACATTATATATCCTATCAGAATATTCCTTTAATCAGGCACTTTATTAATAATTTTTAAAAAAAAGATTATTTCTTTATATTTGGGGTATGAACCCAAAAGCTTAAATTTAGCTTATTTTTAA